ATAAAGCGCCCATAAAAAAGACGCTTACTGTCTGCTGCTGATTCAACACACTTCCACTGGAGTGTCCGAGTAGATACTGTTATTTTCTCTCGAACCATAATAATATTATTTGATCAGATCATTGAATCATTTATTTCTCTTGTTTCTCTTGCTATTGAAATATCTTCCATTTTTTTTTCTATACACGTCTTTTTTTCGGGGGTCTACAGCCATTATGTGGCATAGGAGTTACATCCCGTACGAAAGTTAATAGTATACCACTTCTGCGAATAGCTCGTAATGCTGCGTCTCTTCCGAGACCGGGACCTTTAATCATGACTTCTGCTCGTTGCATACCTTGATCTACTACTGCACGAATAGCATTTGCCGCTGCGGTTTGAGCAGCAAATGGTGTCCCTCTTCTTGTACCTCGGAAGCCACAAGTACCGGCAGAGGACCAAGAAACCACTCGCCCCCGTACATCTGTAACAGTCACAATGGTATTATTGAAACTTGCTTGAATATGAATAACCCCCTTTGGTATTTTACGTGTACTCTTACGTGAACCAATACGTCCACGTGAACCCTTTTTCGGTATAGCTTTTGCCATATTTTATCATCTCATAAATTTGAGTCAGAGATATATGGATATATCCATTTCATGTCAAAACAGATCCCCTATTTGTATATCAGGTCTTTAATGAGCCTTATTATCCTTGTCTTTGTTTATGTCTTGGGTTCGAACAAATTACTATAATTCGTCCCCTACGACGTATTAGTCGACACTTTTCACAAATTTTACGAACGGAAGCTCTTATTTTCATATTTGCCACTCCTTACTTTAATTTTGAATCTACTTCTTGGAAGAAAATAAGTTTCTTGAAATTTTCAATTTTTAATGGTATTCCTACGAAATAAATAGGGAAATACCTAATCTTTCGAATCTTTGTTGCGGAGTCGATAAATTATACGACCTCTGGTTGAATCATACCGACTTACTTCAATTTTGACTCTATCGCCTGGCAGTATCCGTATAAAACTACGTCGGATCTTTCCTGAAACATGACCTAGAATCATATCTTCATTATCTAAACGAACCCGGAACATACCGTTGGGAAGCGATTCAGTAATTAAACCTTCATGAATCCATTTTTGTTCTTTCATTCCAGGCAAAACCCCCTTGAAGTATTAACTAGTGGAGGAAGAACCCTATTAGACAACCCAGCACTTCTCTTTTCTTTTTCACAAATAAGAAGTTTCATATTCAATTCGGATATTAGAAAGATTACCATATATAACACAAAATTTCTCCGCCTATTCTTTCTAGTCGAGCCTCTCGGTCTGTCATTATACCCCGAGATGTAGAAAGAATTACAACACCCATCCCACCTAAAATTCTAGGAATTCTTTGATAGTTAGAATAGATTCGTAGACCCGGCCGACTGATCCGTTTTAAATTTAAAAGATTTCTATAAGTGCTTTTCCTATTCCTTTTATGTCGTAGGGTTAAAACCAAAAAATATTTGTTGTTTTCTCGATGTTTTCTCACGTTTTCGATAAAACCCTCTCGTAAAAGTATTTTCACAATACTTTCGCTGATATTAGTAGATGCTACTCGAACCACGCTTTTTCTATACATATCGGCATTTCGTATAGAGGTTATTATGTCAGCAATAGTATCACTACCCATGATTAATTAAAATTATTGGTGCCTCCAAATTTGGATATAATCAACATGTTTTTCTTTTTTTTTTTTTTACGTTATTTGTTTATGAATATGAATTTTAAAAGGTATATACGTGAGACAAAATCTACTAAATGAATCTTAATCTATTTCTTTTAAATACCCTACTATAACCATATCGTGGTCTCATTTTATAATACCTCGGGAGCTAATGAAACTATTTTAGTAAAATTGAACTGTCTCAATTCTCGGGCAATCGCACCAAAAACTCGAGTTCCTTTTGGATTTCCTTCTTGATCAATCACAACTGCAGCATTGTCATCATATCGTATTATCATACCGTTGTCACGTTTAAGTTCTTTACAAGTACGTACAATTACAGCTCTGACCACTTCTGATCTTTGTAGAGGCATGTTTGGAACTGCGTCTTTGATCACAGCAACAATAACGTCACCAATACGAGCATATCGACGATTGCTAGCTCCTATGATTCGAATACACATCAATTCTCGAGCCCCGCTGTTATCTGCTACATTCAAATGGGTCTGAGGTTGAATCATATCATTTTTTTTTTTTTATCTGTTTTTACAATACAAAGGTCAAAGAAAAAAAGAAATATTATTTGTCCAAAAAAAGAAACCTGCATCCGCTATTTTTAATTAGGGCCTATTTCTTTTTTAGCCCGAAATTATAAATTGAGCTCGTATAGGCATTTTGGACGCTGCTATTGAAATAGCCCTTCGGGCTATATTTTCTGTTACTCCACCCATTTCATAAAGAATTCGACCAGGCTTAACAACAGCTACCCAATATTCGGGAGAGCCTTTACCTGAACCCATACGTGTTTCTGCGGGTCTTACTGTAACTGGTTTATCTGGAAATATACGAACCCATATTTTTCCACCGCGACGTGCATTTCGTGTCATTGCTCGTCGACCTGCTTCTATTTGCCTAGATGTGATCCAAGCGGGTTCAAGTGCCTGAAGAGCGTATTTACCAAAACAAATAGTATTACCTCGATAAGATATTCCCTTCATTCTTCCTCTATGTTGTTTACGGAATCTGGTTCTTTTGGGGTTATAGTTGATGGTTTGTTTTGAATTCCATCTCTACTACAGAACTGGACGTGAGAGTTTCTTCTCATCCAGCTCCTCGCGAATAAAAATAAATTCAAATTAAAGATTTAGAATTCAATTCAGATATAATATAATTTGAATTAAGATATACATTTATTTAATAAGTAATCTGCTGACTCATGGATTTCATTTAATCTAGATCAAATCTATTATTCATTTTTATATCTTATTTGTATTTTGATATCTTATTTGTATAGTTATAGATAATAGATAACTAAATATATTAAATAACTTTTTTTCTTATATTTATCTATTTTAGATTTAGAATGTTAAAAGGAATCTTTCTTTTGTTTTACTCTTTATCGTATTGGATTGACCCTAAATTTAGCAATCCAAGAAAATAAAGTTTTCGCGGGCGAATATTTACTCTTTCAATTTCTATTTCAGTTCTATCATTAGTTCATAACTTTTCCGAATAGATTAATTGGTTTCTGGTCGGTTCCGCCATCCCGATCAATGAATCGTTCGAATTCATTTTCACTAGAATCTTTTGAATTCACAGGTTCCATCGTTCCCATCCCTTCTTACTTAATGGTTAGGTCTGAATTCTACAATGGAGCTATTAGTTCTTGAGTCAATATTCTTAGTCTTTATTGGCTCGAAGCTCTTTATTTTTTGTTCGATGAGCAGATCCTTTTAATGATGAATCCTTATTGATGCTTTATTACACAGATTTTTTATGAGATGACTCATAGACCTTACATATTGGAATTTTATATCATCCATATTCTTTTTCTTTCTTTCTTTCATCCTTCCATTTATCCATACCCTTTCTTTTTTATTTCTATTGACAACTTAGAAGCAGATTTTTTAATGAAAAAGTATTTCAGTTGCTACAACAATATGAACAATATATCATATCTTGACTGGTTCTTTGGATCCAGATAATACGAAGGGATGAGTTGGTTATTACTTCTATAGTTATTTGTTTATACTATGGGGCTGGTTACTAACCCTCAAAAAACCAACGAGTCACACACTAAGCATAGCAATTTTATCAAAAGATTAATTTAATTTTTATTAAACCCTATAGAATTATAATTGTTTGTTCGTTTTTTTATTGAAGAGAAAATAAGAAAGAAATTTCTCTTTTTGTTCCATCGCCGGATAGAATGTAAAGGGAAATAAAGGTTTATTTTATTATTCCCCGTCTATAAATATCCAAATTTTGATGCCTAATACCCCATAGATAGTTCGAACTGTATAGGAACAATAATCAATTTTAGCTCGAATGGTTTGTAGTGGAACCCTACCCTCTCTGATCCATTCAACACGCGCAATTTCTTTTCCGTCGATACGTCCTGCAATTTGCACTTGAATTCCTTTTGTATCTGCTTGTTCAGTTAATTCTATAGCCTTTTTCATTGCTTTGCGAAAAGAAACTCTATTTTTTAATTGGCCGGCTATAAATTCTGCAAGAATATTAGGGTTTCCGTAAGGCTTTTCAATTCGTGTGATAGCAATGTTAAGTTTTCTATTTACAGAATTAAATTCTTTTTGTAAATTCATCTGTAATTCTTCGATTCCTCGGGGTCGACTTTCAATTAATATTTTTGGAAATCCCATATAGATTATGATTTGGATCAGATCGATTCTTTTTTGAATCTCTATACGCGCAATTCCCTCAACGCCAGAGGATGTTTTCATATTTTTTTGTACATAATTCTTGATATAATTTCTTATTTTTTGATCTTCTTGCAGACCCTCAGAATAATTTTTTGGTTGTGCGAACCAAAGGGAATGATGACCTTGGGTTGTACCAAGTCTGAAACCAATTGGATTTATTTTTTGTCCCATGTTCCCCCATTACTATTACTATACATATCATAATACGACATAGTTGTATCCTTTTTTTTCCATTTTGGTTTTTGTGACCACTTAATAGAGTCGGTATCTATATATCCACCTAAGGATATATCTTTCATTACAATAGTTATATGGCAGGTAGGTTTTTGTATGGCAAAACTACGCCCTCGAGCTCGAGGTTTTAATCTCTTCACGATAGTACCTTCATTTACTTCGGCTTTACTAATGACTAAATTTGCTTCATTCGAACCCATATTGAAACTAGCATTTGCTGCTGCAGAATAAACTAATTTGAAAATGGGATAACATGCTCGATAAGGCATGAGTTCTAATATCATAAGTGTTTCTTCGTAGGAACGCCCACGAATTTGATCAATTACTCTTCGCGCTTTGTG